AGATACTGTTATTTTCTCTCGAACCATAATAATATTTTTTGATCAGATCATTGAATCATTTATTTCTCTTGTTTCTCTTGCTATTGAAATATCTTCCATTTTTTTTCTATACACGTCTTTTTTTCGGGGGTCTACAGCCATTATGTGGCATAGGAGTTACATCCCGTACGAAAGTTAATAGTATACCACTTCTGCGAATAGCTCGTAATGCTGCGTCTCTTCCGAGACCGGGACCTTTAATCATGACTTCTGCTCGTTGCATACCTTGATCTACTACTGCACGAATAGCATTTGCCGCTGCGGTTTGAGCAGCAAATGGTGTCCCTCTTCTTGTACCTCGGAAGCCACAAGTACCGGCAGAGGACCAAGAAACCACTCGCCCCCGTACATCTGTAACAGTCACAATGGTATTATTGAAACTTGCTTGAATATGAATAACCCCCTTTGGTATTTTACGTGTACTCTTACGTGAACCAATACGTCCACGTGAACCCTTTTTCGGTATAGCTTTTGCCATATTTTATCATCTCATAAATTTGAGTCAGAGATATATGGATATATCCATTTCATGTCAAAACAGATCCCCTATTTGTATATCAGGTCTTTAATGAGCCTTATTATCCTTGTCTTTGTTTATGTCTTGGGTTCGAACAAATTACTATAATTCGTCCCCTACGACGTATTAGTCGACACTTTTCACAAATTTTACGAACGGAAGCTCTTATTTTCATATTTGCCACTCCTTACTTTAATTTTGAATCTACTTCTTGGAAGAAAATAAGTTTCTTGAAATTTTCAATTTTTAATGGTGAAATAAATAGGGAAACACCTAATCTTTCGAATCTTTGTTGCGGAGTCGATAAATTATACGACCTCTGGTTGAATCATACCGACTTACTTCAATTTTGACTCTATCGCCTGGCAGTATCCGTATAAAACTACGTCGGATCTTTCCTGAAACATGACCTAGAATCATATCTTCATTATCTAAACGAACCCGGAACATACCGTTGGGAAGCGATTCAGTAATTAAACCTTCATGAATCCATTTTTGTTCTTTCATTCCAGGCAAAACCCCCTTGAAGTATTAACTAGTGGAGGAAGAACCCTATTAGACAACCCAGCACTTCTCTTTTCTTTTTCGCAAATAAGAAGTTTCATATTCAATTCGGATATTAGAAAGATTACCATATATAACACAAAATTTCTCCGCCTATTCTTTCTAGTCGAGCCTCTCGGTCTGTCATTATACCCCGAGATGTAGAAAGAATTACAACACCCATCCCACCTAAAATTCTAGGAATTCTTTGATAGTTAGAATAGATTCGTAGACCCGGCCGACTGATCCGTTTTAAATTTAAAAGATTTCTATAAGTGCTTTTCCTATTCCTTCTATGTCGTAGGGTTAAAACCAAAAAATATTTGTTGTTTTCTCGATGTTTTCTCACGTTTTCGATAAAACCCTCTCGTAAAAGTATTTTCACAATACTTTCGCTGATATTAGTAGATGCTACTCGAACCACGCTTTTTCTATACATATCGGCATTTCGTATAGAGGTTATTATGTCAGCAATAGTATCACTACCCATGATTAATTAAAATGATTGGTGCCTCCAAATTTGGATATAATCAACATGTTTTTCTTTTTTTTTTTTTTTACGTATTTGTTTATGAATATTAATTTTAAAAGGTATATACGTGAGACAAAATCTACTAAATGAATCTTAATCTATTTCTTTTAAATACCCTACTATAACCATATCGTGGTCTCATTTTATAATACCTCGGGAGCTAATGAAACTATTTTAGTAAAATTGAACTGTCTCAATTCTCGGGCAATCGCACCAAAAACTCGAGTTCCTTTTGGATTTCCTTCTTGATCAATCACAACTGCAGCATTGTCATCATATCGTATTATCATACCGTTGTCACGTTTAAGTTCTTTACAAGTACGTACAATTACAGCTCTGACCACTTCTGATCTTTGTAGAGGCATGTTTGGAACTGCGTCTTTGATCACAGCAACAATAACGTCACCAATACGAGCATATCGACGATTACTAGCTCCTATGATTCGAATACACATCAATTCTCGAGCCCCGCTGTTATCTGCTACATTCAAATGGGTCTGAGGTTGAATCATATCATTTTTTTTTTATCCGTTTTTACAATACAAAGGTCAAAGAAAAAAAAGAAATATTATTTGTCCAAAAAAAGAAACCTGCATCCGCTATTTTTAATTAGGGCCTATTTCTTTTTTAGCCCGAAATTATAAATTGAGCTCGTATAGGCATTTTGGACGCTGCTATTGAAATAGCCCTTCGGGCTATATTTTCTGTTACTCCACCCATTTCATAAAGAATTCGACCAGGCTTAACAACAGCTACCCAATATTCGGGAGAGCCTTTACCTGAACCCATACGTGTTTCTGCGGGTCTTACTGTAACTGGTTTATCTGGAAATATACGAACCCATATTTTTCCACCGCGACGTGCATTTCGTGTCATTGCTCGTCGACCTGCTTCTATTTGCCTAGATGTGATCCAAGCGGGTTCAAGTGCCTGAAGAGCGTATTTACCAAAACAAATAGTATTACCTCGATAAGATATTCCCTTCATTCTTCCTCTATGTTGTTTACGGAATCTGGTTCTTTTGGGGTTATAGTTGATGGTTTGTTTTGAATTCCATCTCTACTACAGAACTGGACGTGAGAGTTTCTTCTCATCCAGCTCCTCGCGAATAAAAATAAATTCAAATTAAAGATTTAGAATTCAATTAAGATATAATTTGAATTAAGATATACATGTATTTAATAAGTAATCTGCTGACTCATGGATTTCATTTAATCTAGATCAAATCTATTATTAATTTTTATATCTTGTTTGTATATATAGTATAGATAATAGATAACTAAATATATTAAATAACTTTTTTTTCTTATATTTATCTATTTTAGATTTAGAATGTTAAAAGGAATCTTTCTTGTGTTTTACTCTTTATCGTATTGGATTGACCCTAAATTTAGCAATCCAAGAAAATAAAGTTTTCGCGGGCGAATATTTACTCTTTCAATTTCTATTTCAGTTCTATCATTAAGTTCATAACTTTTCCGAATAGATTAATTGGTTTCTGGTCGGTTCCGCCATCCCGATCAATGAATCGTTCGAATTCATTTTCACTAGAATCTTTTGAATTCACAGGTTCCATCGTTCCCATCCCTTCTTACTTAATGGTTAGGTCTGAATTCTACAATGGAGCTATTAGTTCTTGAGTCAATATTCTTAGTCTTTATTGGCTCGAAGCTCTTTATTTTTTGTTCGATGAGCAGATCCTTTTAATGATGAATCCTTATTGATGCTTTATTACACAGATTTTTTATGAGATGACTCATAGACCTTACATATTGGAATTTTATATCATCCATATTCTTTTTCTTTCTTTCTTTCATCCTTCCATTTATCCATACCCTTTCTTTTTTATTTCTATTGACAACTTAGAAGCAGATTTTTTAATGAAAAAGTATTTCAGTTGCTACAACAATATGAACAATATATCATATCTTGACTGGTTCTTTGGATCCAGATAATACGAAGGGATGAGTTGGTTATTACTTCTATAGTTATTTGTTTATACTATGGGGCTGGTTACTAACCCTCAAAAAACCAACGAGTCACACACTAAGCATAGCAATTTTATCAAAAGATTAATTTAATTTTTATTAAACCCTATAGAATTATAATTGTTTGTTCATTTTTTTATTGAAGAGAAAATAAAAATAAGAAATCAATTTCTCTTTTTGTTCCATCGCCGGATAGAATGCAAAGGGAAATAAAGGTTTATTTTATTATTCCCCGTCTATAAATATCCAAATTTTGATGCCTAATACCCCATAGATAGTTCGAACTGTATAGGAACAATAATCAATTTTAGCTCGAATGGTTTGTAGTGGAACCCTACCCTCTCTGATCCATTCAACACGCGCAATTTCTTTTCCGTCGATACGTCCTGCAATTTGCACTTGAATTCCTTTTGTATCTGCTTGTTCAGTTAATTCTATAGCCTTTTTCATTGCTTTGCGAAAAGAAACTCTATTTTTTAATTGGCCGGCTATAAATTCTGCAAGAATATTAGGGTTTCCGTAAGGCTTTTCAATTCGTGTGATAGCAATGTTAAGTTTTCTATTTACAGAATGAAATTCTTTTTGTAAATTCATCTGTAATTCTTCGATTCCTCGGGGTCGACTTTCAATTAATATTTTTGGAAATCCCATATAGATTATGATTTGGATCAGATCGATTCTTTTTTGAATCTCTATACGCGCAATTCCCTCAACGCCAGAGGATGTTTTCATATTTTTTTGTACATAATTCTTGATATAATTTCTTATTTTTTGATCTTCTTGCAGACCCTCAGAATAATTTTTTGGTTGTGCGAACCAAAGGGAATGATGACCTTGGGTTGTACCAAGTCTGAAACCAATTGGATTTATTTTTTGTCCCATGTTCCCCCATTACTATTACTATACATATCATAATACGACATAGTTCTATCCTTTTTTTTCCATTTTGGTTTTTGTGACCACTTAATAGAGTCGGTATCTATATATCCACCTAAGGATATATCTTTCATTACAATAGTTATATGGCAGGTAGGTTTTTGTATGGCAAAACTACGCCCTCGAGCTCGAGGTTTTAATCTCTTCACGATACTACCTTCATTTACTTCGGCTTTACTAATGACTAAATTTGCTTCATTCGAACCCATATTGAAACTAGCATTTGCTGCTGCAGAATAAACTAATTTGAAAATGGGATAACATGCTCGATAAGGCATGAGTTCTAATATCATAAGTGTTTCTTCGTAGGAACGCCCACGAATTTGATCAATTACTCTTCGCGCTTTGTGAGCAGACATAGATATATGTTGACCTAAAGCGTATACTTCTGTTTTCATAAAGTTCGCCTCCTACTAATAAATTACTACTAATCAATGATAAATTC